CAACCTCCTGGAGAGAGCGATGTGCATGGACCAGGTGAGTAGGGATGCAGCTCCGTGGACCGCTCGTCGGGCCTGATAGGTGGTGGTATCACACCCTTCTCAAAGGAACCGTACGTGACACTCTCGCGTCATACGGCTCCGTCCCGGAATCGGGGCCTCCCCTTTCCTTTGACCATCGGGTCCTCGAACCAAGCAAAAGAGTACCGATAATCACATGAAAACCATGAAAGCCAGTTGCTAAGAAAAAGGTAGAACCATAAATACTATCCGAAATAGTGAAGGGTGCTTGATAATATTCCATTCCTTGAAAGCCTGTGAATACTAGAGCCAGTAAAACGGTAGCTACTAAAGCGTAAACTGCTCGTTTTTCCTTCCCCGCGAGTATAGCATGATGAGCCCAAGTTACGGCAGCTCCGGATGAAAGAACAAAAAGGCTTCCCATAGAGGAGTTTTGTTCACTAGTAGACTACTAGAACCGCTCTGAGTTCAGCTGGTAGAACGTAGGTATCCAAAAACCTATGTCGTAGGTTCGACTCCTACAGAGCGTATGACCAACCAATCAGGCTTTCCAACTTGGCCCAGAAGGGAGATTGAATCTACTATGTAATTTCATAGTTAATGAGTGGTATTGTTTCCGCTCTTCGAGTAAAGAAAGGCATCGATACACCCCACGACCCAAAAGGCCTACGAGGTCGGTAACCGGTGTGGGCTAAGATCCTTTACGAACTGGAAGAGCAAAACAAGACACTGGAGCTTACTCGAAAGGGAGGCGTAATTGCATGCTTCGCTTCAAGTGCACTAGCGGTTTGAGGAACCAGCGCCCAATGAGCCTGCGCGGCCGGTAACCGTTGGCTACGAACCGCGAGAAGAATAAAACATTGAACTTTCGAGAACAGAGAAACAATATTAAAATAAAATGAGTATGCTTTCTCCTTTATATATTAAGCCTTAGCGCATAAGCCGCTTTTTCGCGAAGCGAGAGCGTAATAGGAAAAGAACCTACTCGCTTACAGCTTTCACTTGACTTACGGAACTGACTTTCCTATCTCTAGTACTTTGTGTTCTGGAGGTAACTCAAACAGCCCGCGTTCAGTCTTCCAGTTCGGCCTGACTTCGAGCCCATGGATCTAAATCCGGGTGCAAGAAGCATATTCATCTCGATCTGCAACTCAACTATAGAAGGATCTTGAATGGGCAGTAGCCACTTTCAAGTGGGGCTACTGCCTTTCCTTGATATGCGAATCTGAAATCGAACAAAGGGATGCTTTACTTTAACTTTAATTAAGTAAGTAGGGCGGTTGGTAAGCACCGGTCACTGAAGAAATGGGATCTAGTCCCGTAGCTGCCTCTATCTCTGACTGAACCCTGTTTTGACTATGCCTCTTCAACGCCTATTCAACATGCCCATGACTACGCTTTCCCGCTCGTGCTAGCAAATGCATAGCAACGCCCGCATCCCCCGCTGCGGATGAGCCAACCAAGGTCTTATGTTCTTTATGTACAGTACTCCGAAATTTCGATCGATTATGTCGATTCTGCTGCTTTCCCGCGGAATGCAAAGCGTGCTAAGTGGCCCTTTCTTTATCGTATCGCGCGCGCATCTTCCACTTCTGCCAACCCCAACTCTAACTGGGCTGTGCATTCCTTTTGACTGCCTAATCTTACTAAAGTCACTACCTCCCGGGTCAGGCCTTTGCCGGGGCTCGATCTGCATGACAACTTTCATATCATATGATGGCAGATCCGCAATCTCGTTGGTCTTTCCTTTCCCACACCCGAAAAATAAGTTAAACTGCTAATTCCAATGAATGTTAGGCCTGCCGAAGCGTTCGAAAAGACTTCAATGGCTTCAGTATGAATCACTGCTTATCTCCCGAGCTTTCAAGTAGCGTTTCCACCCACTTCTTCCCTTACTGAATTGGGCGGGGGAGAATTTTCCTTATCATACGTGGAATAATTTAGGACTGCCCCGGAAAACCACCCCAAAGCCAATTACTATGGTAAGATACTGGTTGCTTTCCCTGCGCTCCCACAGCCCCGATGCTTCAGTCTCAATCTCCTCCAGGTTGCTTGAAAGATAACTGGAAGGGATCTGGTAGAACCGGAGCATGACAAAGATGATTCTCTAACTCATCTGCGGACCCTTCTTTTGCATTACCCCACACCATTCACTCATTCTGATGAGTGCACTTCCGTAGAGGAGTTGCAATTGCAGGAGAATTCTAAATGTTCAGGTGGCACCACCAAAACTCCAACGTTCTTTCCTTACTCATTCCTCTGTACTGTAGGGCTTGGGCCTTGGCCACTTCATGATGGCCTCTACTCCGGATCTTAGTTAGTTGTCCTCCTCAACCAACATACCCAGGATATACTAAGGACTGGCGAATTCACACTTCTTCAAGTTCAGCCTCGTGCTTCAAGGCAGGCATCCGAAACAGATCAGATCTGGGACTTTGCAATACTCTTCCCATGCCCCAAAGAAAACCGGGATGTCGAGGATACCAATACAGAGTGATCCAAGTATGGCCGCCAGACATAAGTCATCAGCCTCATGGATAGACACGATCCCTTAGCCTTCCGGAACTCCATGAGACTGAGTCGGCTTCAAAGTGCTATAAGTCGCGCGTTAGCCTATCTTTAGAAGGAGAAGAGCACGAAATAACGTATATAGAATGGATTTTTTGTTTCTGATCGCTAGCCCTCGCGATCAAACTAGAAATTTCATAAGAGAAGAGAATGTTACGCCCCCAAAAAAAAGTCCCATGTCTTTCTTGGTTAAAAACAGGTAATTTTCCTACAAGTCTTCCCTCTTTTTTAGAGCGGGATGAAAAAAAAAAAATAGGATATACCCTTGACGCCGTTCTGGCGCTCTCTCCCTTTTTTATAGGGGGTCGCCCTATACAGGTCCGCAGTTTTCTGAGCGCTTTGATTGAAATTGAATTTGAGATTGAGTTGCCACTAAGGGAGCTCGGTAAGGTTTGGAAGGAAGGATTTGGGGCTGGGGTTGGTGATCTTAGGTCGAAGTACTTCTTCTCCCTCGATCTGTCTTCGTTGGAAGGTTGGGTTTTCCCTCCCTCTCTCATAATGTCGTGAGAGGCTTTCCCCCCTTCTGTGCAGCCTGATTCTAATTTCGTAAATAGAATTGGCTTCGCTTCTCCTGTCGCGAGAAGGCGAGGTGGCGCCTGTCTGGGCCCTAAGTAACGATGTTGATCCGAGTATAGAAGAAATGAAGTTTCGATTTGGTGAGCATAAGAAGACGCATCCGAAGAGGCTGAATCTGAAACATACGCTTAAACAGACGATGAAGCCGAAACCGACGCAGCAAAAACGGAATTTTCTTTTTGTTGGGTGGAGAATTTGTCTAGAACAACAGAATCAAGAGGAGCAGAGCGAACAAAATCAGCTTTGGAGTGAATTCCCGCCCCTGAAGTTGGCGCTAATTGAGCCGTAGATTATGTATGAGCTTACTGATTCAAAGCTCTCATGAGATCTCGTTGGCATGCCCTACCAAATTAAAAGGAAGTCGCAGGAGCAACTTAAGAGTTCTAATTCCCCGACTCCGTTCCCATTTATTAGTGTTCTTTCCACTTCAACATCAACTTAGTTAGCTAACGAAGTTGTTGATCCTCGCCCATCTTGGGCTGCCTGTGAGGAGGTTTATGTTGGACCTATGCGATTTCGTTACAACGTTCTTTTTTTTACAGGTTCAAACTTCAATCTTGAAGCATGGGCGGTGGTCGGATGAACAGAATGTCCGAGTAAGGAGAACTAGCCAAGCTTCTTCACAAGCGAAGGAATTGCAACCTAACCATCTGTGAGATCGGTCGAGAGGCTCCCCAGTCCTCTTTAACGCCACTCTTTCCGAGTCTCGTTTGTTTGATGAAATGAAGCTTACTATTCTGTTAGTGAGAAGCTCAGTTCCGCTTTAAGCCCGACAAGCGGGCAAGAGAACTAGAGTTGGTGTGGCTAGCCCTAAAGCGGGCCCTAAAAGCAGGCAACCAAGAGAGGTAGGCGCGGAAGGAAGTGCTTTCAGTCGATTGAAGCTGAAAAGACTCCCTTCACTAGAAGACCCTCGGCCCGTTTCTGAGGAAGGGAATAGGGATACGGATTTGGATGCCTCAGTGGATTCAGATCCTTGATTACGCAGATTCGTATGCCTATTTTTTTGATTACGATGCAGAGAGATCGATCGCACTTCTTCTATTCAAGATTCTTTATCTTTATATGGAACTGGTTATAAAATCATTTCCTTTTATGCGGTTCGGGAGGGCTATTGGAAAGTAAGAATTGCAGAAGGAGACGAGCCTAAAACCACTTCTGTTACCAGATATGGCTTTACGAGTTCCTTGTCATGCCATTTGGGCTTACAAATGACCTTCTGTAATTTGATGAGTGATGTCTTTTATAACTTATAACTATATTGATCGCTTTCTTGTTGTCTATCTTGATGACATTGTTGTCTATAGTGAGTCCCTAGAGGATCACTTGTCCCACCTTAGGAAAGTGCTCACTCGGTTAAGGGAGCACAAGCTATATGTAAAGATGGAAAAGTGTGAGTGACTTTGCCCGACAGGAATTATATACTTTGGGCATTTGATTAGCAAAGGCCAGGTTAGAATGGATGGGAGGAAAGTGCAGGCCATTGTGGATTGGACTCCACCCACCAAAGTGTCCGAGGCAAGAAGCCCCGCAAACGCAATTCAAGAGGGAAGTGCGCCTTCCACCTTATTCGAGTTTCAGATCTTGATGTTACGGCCAGTGCCACGAGAGTTGAGTTGAGAAAGGCAATGAAGCGGAAAGGGACCGAACGTGTCCTATTGAGAAATGAAAGAATATGAGCTCAAACCCGCACTAGAACGACAAGGAGAAGTCGGAGCTCCCTAAACCCAAACTCGGTCGGTAGGTATAAGATGAGCTGGTAGACTGAAAATCTTACCCGACATCAGCTATTTGAAGATTTGTTTGTTAAACTGTTGAGGGAAGGTCTGATGCAACGAGTGAACCAGATCGACCTGAGAGGGAGTCCCAGGAAAGGGTAGACGAAAGAAGGTCTCCGATACGGGGATGGAGTGTGAAGACATCGGTTGAAGCGCTTAGTTTCCAGACTCAGTTAGTTAAAATAATCTGGGACTAAGATAAGAAGATCAGTTTCTCTTAATCACATCACGGGGCGCATTCATCTCGTCTATCGGTCCTTAGTCTTAGATAAATTGGTGGTAGCCACTACGTCAAGAGCAAATAGAATCGAAAGAGAAAATTTTCCTCGATGAGTTGAAGGTTTGTGACTCCTTCGCTTCGACCGTACCCTCTTTCTTTAGTAGCGAGTATAACTTTACAGATATCATTGATTTTAACCATGACCAGCCCTGACTTGACTGGTGGGAGAGAAAGTCTCAGCGCTAACTCACTAGACGGACAATCGACCCTAGGGAGAGACCCGATTCAGCCTGGGAACATCACTTCCTATAGTGGCAGGTAATTATTGGTTCTGCCGCACCTGATTCCCCAGAAACGAGAAAGCATCACATCAATGAAGGAATGCAAGTGTAGTTTTCACCAGATCTAATGTCTGATTTCGACCTTGATCTATTTGAAACGAACTGCCCTACGTTCAATAAAAAGAAAGACTGTCTGGCTGTAGCCATGCCGAATGGAGAAGGAGGGGCAAGGGCAGACCGCTGCTGGTAGCCGTAATTGGGTGGCGCGCTATAGATCGGATCCTAAGTAGCTATAGGATGAACCCTGGAAGACGGCCCTACCGGAGGAAGCGGGTAGGGTGAATCTCCGTAACGATTCTAACGACCTAGCTAACCGTTGATTCAATGTCCTCTTAATCGGGGCACCGGTTTTTTTCTTGTTTTCAACTAGGTCTTTTCCCTTCGTGGTTAAACATGAGTTTGGAAATGCTCATTCTGTACATCTCCTCGTCAATCTGTGCATGAGCTTCTGGGCTATGTCTCGCTTACCCTCTTTAGTAGAGATCAACTGCTTATACTGGAATTAAGATCTGTTATCCAAGCCTCGGGCTTAATCCGTATAATGGTTATCAACTACTGGCATTGTGGGGTAAGATTTCTTTGACATAGAAGGATGTCCCTCGGAAGGTTTAGCTACGTCCTGTAAGAACTTGCTACAAGCGGGCAACTTACTACCTCTCTGTCTCCTCTTCTTATATAGTTGATGGACTTAGTTTCATCATATAAGAGACGGGTCGGTGGGCAAGTGAGCTGATCTCGCCTTTGTTGATCCGCTTGAAGAGAGTTATCACGACCCTGCTACATCGCGATCGTTTATTCCCAAGCGATAGAGAATACAAAGCACACAAGGCGCATGATGAACAAGAGTAGCTTCCCGTCCCTTACTCCATTTCTTGTCTTAAATAGAAAAAAGAGTGGGCTTCCTTCTTCTATGAGTCGAAGACAGCCTCGAAGCGCCAAACGAACTGACCCTACCCAAGCCCTTTCCAGGCAAGATCTCAGCCAAATGAGCCTGATCGTAACAAGCTTTAATTAAATCAATGGGACCGGCTTAAAAAGATGGAGATTTTCTCTCTACTAGCTGCCCCACTCATAGAATGGATCGCTCAAGAAGAGCACTTTTCGGGCATAAGATAGCGAAGTTTTATACTCTCATGAGGGGATCCAGAAATGGAATGAAACTCGTGATTTGATGATTAAAGATCAACCTAGCCAACGTGGCCTATGAAACCGGTTTCATATCTTAAGTAAGAAAGGTGAGAAAAGGTTTTCTCGTGCCTTTGACGCAGGTGCCAAAACCAAAGCATACGAATTTCAGTTCTTATGAGCCGGGACACCCAACTTCTCCCGAACAGGCACAAGCTGAGTCAACAATGGAGAGAGACAAGGGAGAGCAACTCTTCCTACTTTATCAATTATACTAAAAGTAAGTCACTGCCCAAGGTCTGAAACATGCTTTGTACTCAACCCGATGATCCACACTTTAGGGCCGAACCCACAAGTCACTTTCAACTTGCGACAGTTCTTCGAGGTCAAACCTTCAATCTTAGGGCAATTTTCAATTGAACCCAGACAACTTTGAAGCTTTGAAAAGAAATTCCTTGAAGTCATTCTTGAAAATAAAACAGATGACATAACAAAAGCTTATAACCAAATCTTTAAACCAAAAAAGGGTATACCAGTAATGAATGTCGAATCAAAGAATTGTTCTATCTTTCCTTTCATTTTCCTCTCGTTTGCACTAGATTACAACGATCTGAGAGCAAAGCCCGTTTTTTGCTCCCTCTATTGATAGATCAAGGGCCCTCCTGCCGTCGTTTCAGTGACTCATAAGGCTTCTCTCAGCTCAGTCTTTTTGGTTCTTGAGAATGGTCGCAACCTCTCCCAGGACCGGAATGATTATCCCTGCCCGATGGGTCTACATCCATCCCTGAATGTCGTCGGGTACTGTTCACTTCCCCGCCATTCTTGTAACCGTCACCTGTAATCCGCGCAGGTGTGTCCGCACCCCCCTGAGTGGACGAGAAAGAAAGGATGTCTCGGAGCAACCCCCCAGGTTCCAGACCCAGGAGTAAACTTTCCCGTATGAGCATTCGGTACATGTATCAGTCCGTGGAAGAGTGAAAGGGTCACCACTACTGAGGATCTCCCTCCTAATCTTAGATAGGTCGTCTGAGGGTTCGCCGCGGTTCATTGCTGTGCTTACACACTAGGCTACCCTTCTCCGAAAGCTACGCGGGACCACCTACCACTAGTCTTCGGCCGGAGGGGTTTATTGCACAAAAAGGCCGGGACGCAGGCTCCCGAAGAGGGAAGCCCAACGAATGTCAGATGCAAAGCTCCGCACCTCATTAAGATCATATTGGCATACTCTCCCAAAAAAAAAAGAGCAGACCCCATTGAAGACGAGAGTGAGGTACAACAAGGCCATTTCTGTCCACCGCCCTTCTCACGGAGCCGTACGTGGACGTTACCGCTCATACAGCTCCCAGCCAGCAAGCAGTTAGCCTTCCTCTACAAGGAATGGAAGTGTGGATGAATCGACATCAAATAGAGGAATTCGGTTTTTCTTTTTTTTAAGACGGAGCTCTCCCCTTTCTATTGCTTTAATAATGCGACAAAAATTCCTACTTTTTCGGATGTCTTTTGAGTGTAAGGATAAAGATTTCTTTATGGCGATGGCAGAAATGTTTTTACCCCGTGTATCCGGAGTAAAGGCAAATACTCGCCAATTCCTTCTAGAATCGTAAATCGATTCGTCACTATAGCCCTCGGCACGCAGAGCGTTTTCGAGTTTTTTTTCCAATGCGACCTGGGCACCTACAAGCTTAGAATCATAGTTGATTCTACGCCGTTTTCAACCATAAAGGTTAATCGATCACTAAGTTCCTGTCGGCGCTGCTCATCAGAGAGCAATGGTTCTTGAACCGAGTCAAAGACTGAGTCAAAGGCGGATACCATTTCGCGAAACTCTGGAGTTGGCATGCGTAGAAATCCAAACTCCTCCGACACGGACGGCGAACCGGGAGGGTTCGGGTCATTGTCATTGTCCGCTATGGACGCACCCAAGACCTCATAATTCCCTATGGGGCCTGGTGCTGGTGATGGGCATGATCCATCAAACATTCCCCCCGATGCAGAGGGGTAGAATTGAGCGACTGCTCTTTGCAGATCATCCATCAGGAGATATCCAAGGGAAGAGAGCAGCTTTGAAAGAAGAAGGGAAAGGATGAGTTTTCCCCCCAAAAAAAAGGTAGAACGTAATTGTTCCGGTATTACCTCCACAAGAGGGAAAAATCATTTTTTCTTATATTGCATATAGCTATATAAGCTAGTACTGAAAGATATGGTTCTTTCTTCAACTTGCATATACAAACTTTCCCAGAAATTGATAAGAATTTTTTCTTTGTATTTAGAAGATTCTTCTCCCTCACAGGAATACCTTCTAAACGTTATTAACGGCTTACCGCGGGACACATTTGTCAAAATAAAGTTTGTAAAGAGGGAAATAACAAATTGAACTACTATAATGGTACGAGAAAGACAGAATATCGTTCCCCGTTCAAGATAATAGAGATCAATTATGATTCTCTACCTCTCTACTGAGCGGAAGTCCCAAGGTACTCAACTCTCCTTGACCCCGGAGACAAGCTCCGGTGTTGGGGGGCGAGGGTAGATTTATCACTATCTCTATCCCGTCTTTATCGTAAGTTGACTCTCTTCATAGCCTTGTTACATTAAAAGATCAGTTCTCTTCTTCCCTTGATATTTTTCGACCGTTACAAAATGGGTTATTGGTCGGATAGATCTCAACCACTATTATAGACTAATATTTCTAGGCCTTTTCTATTCTCCACTATAGAAAGAAAAAAAAAGGAAATAACTTAATTTTCAGCACATTTTTACGAAAAAGTCTTTATTAATTATTCTATTAGCATAGCATTAAGTAGTAAACATTGATAGGAGTCTATCTCCAGTAGGTACCAGAGTAGATCTACACTAAAAAAAGACAAAGAACACCAGACATGAAAACAAATGTCTCCAGACACTTATTTAATTTAAACTTTCTAAACCTAAAAAGAGTTGAGAGACTCTTTTAGTTTTCTCAGCCACCAAAGGCGAGTGAGTCCACGATCAGTGTCTGCTGCTCCTGGCGTAGTCCCTCGAGTCTTTCTTTTAGTTCCTGAATTCTTTGCCTGATTACTTCCAGGCGGGCGTCAATAACAGCCGGGCTTATGGGGCGAAGAACCCTCAAGAAATGACTTAACCTTCTTCGAGCAGTTTGAATAGCATTTTCTACATTTTGTATTTCTACGTTAATTTCAGCAAGTCGCTGGGGAATGTCGAGAATTGGAGCAGGAAGGGCCATGGCTTCTCGATATACACTGATAGAAAACTCTTTTATTTTGTTTTTGTAGAGCACAAAAGCTTATTGAGCCTCTATTTATAGAGTGTAGAGCAATTCCGCCAATGCAGTACGAATTGCATGGCTGGCACAATCTGAGTACTATAACCATGCTGCCTGTATGAAAAAACAAACTTTGCAAAACCGTTTCACCTAATCCGATCGTGGTGAAGTCAGCAATGGATTCGGCGGATCATCCACGTCATGCTAGGATTTGGGAGGGACATTCACGAGAGTGAGGTGAGTTTTAAGAGAAAGACGGGGGTTATTTTTTTGCTCTAACTGGCTGTGAGCATGGGAATTGCGTTGCCGAGAAGAGGACAGAGAGGAATTTGGTGTTGCAGGACTGATGACCGGAAAAGGGTTAATAATTTGTTGATTAGTTTTAGCAGGTATATTGGTATGAATGAACATATTATAGATATAGAATGTAGAAGAATCTCGCCATACGACACGAGCAGTTGAGTACAGTACTATCATGCCTTTGTTCTGTGAGCTAGCTCCTTTCTTTCTTCCAGTGTGGAACTAGAACCAGCCTATAATCTATTCATCTTACGAACATATTCCCTTTTGGCTCCATTTTTTCTTAATAAAAAAGAAAGAAAAGAAGCAAGCAGATGAATCGATATATAGTCAACTCAATATACTGAAAATCTGGTACTATCCAGTGAGCAAGCCTGTTCGAGTTGTAGTTCCTCCAGTAGGGCTGGGGCTTGAAGAAGTCGTATATATAGACTATGTCTTTTATAGGTCTGGGCTTTTGCTTTTATAATCCCCTGAATTGGCAATGGAAGTTGAAGTTTCTCCTACCATTAATACAGTTTCAGGAGGAGGTTCTCCCTGTCACACCATTACATAGTGTGGTTGGCAGCAGAGTTATCTTCATAATAAGGGCGGTTTAGTTGACAGCGAGGTTTCTACCTTGATTATCCGCACTTCCCAGGTTGAGCTGGTCACCGGGAAGCTAACCACCAAACTGCTCCTCCGTTTTTCGGTCTACTAAAGTTCCCGATGTGGAGCGAACGGACTAAGCCACCCATCGATGGTGAGATCAGGCCAGGGAAGATGGATCTTCATAGAGAATACTCCGCCTCTCGTTCCTTTTTTGGTCGCTCACTGCTATCCCCTATTGAAACTGCTAACGCCTCTCATTCATGATCTCTAGATTGAAAGTCAGCCCATCAATAAAGGGCTCCTCTAGCCAGCGCCGTAAGCAACCTTTTATACTACAAGCAAGGCAGACTTTACAAAGGCTATGAACGTAGGCCGGGGTGTACCGAGTGACGATTCCCCTTTCTATTTCTCGTCTACATATGGAAGATACGGATCAGATTAGAGAGAGTAGGGAATGGACGGAAAGAGGGCAAGGCTATGTTAATAGTTTCAGGCCTGTTCGTTTCCAGCCTCAATTAGCATTGCCTTTTCTTTTGTTGTCCGGAGGAGACAATAGATCTGCTAAGGGTGGTATTTCTTATGTGAGTGCCGGGCTGGCCTTGATGGAACTCTAAAAGTTAGCTTTTTCAGGGCAGGTAATGTCAATTGAATAGAATCACCATAGGCTAAGGGAACAGCCGTAACCACTGCTAGTACACTCGCCCACCTACTAGATCTCCTCTTTTTGGGTAAAAGTCCTCAAAACGGTGCATCTCGCCTATAGGAAAAAGCTAGCAAGACCAATTCCGCCCTGAGACGCGCTATCTTTTTGATCAAGTCCAGCCGCATATAGATGTAAAAGCACTATAATTTCTCTATTTTGGCACCTCGATGTCGACTCATCACATCCTGGGTACCTTGAATACCGACTAAAGGGGCGTAGCGAGAGAGAGTGGCAAGCGCGCCTGGTACGAATGTACCACATGGACAAGCAAGTCCCATCCATCCGATGAACGAGTGCTTCGTATTGCCGCTGCTAAGCCGCCCCTCCAATGTGGATATCTGGAAAAGGGGAGCGAGAGGTACCAGGTGGTTTTGTAGATGCAACCCATAATCTTTCCCATCGCGGGGCACGATTGGTAGAATAGAGTCGAGACCTTACTCTAAAACCAGCACCAGCTAACCGAAACAATATGTTAGGGTTTGTGATCTTATACAGATCAGCCAACTGGTACATTCCTAGGGTAGATCTGACTGTTAGGAGAGCTCGCATTGAAATTGGAGACAGGTCCTTTTGGATCCCACGTGTCCAATACTTCTTAGCGAACTCGAGTCTTCCATTCGAAGAAATCAAAGATTTACTCTCCGAGATGGACACTCCCATTCTATCTAACAGTTCACGATACTTACTCGCAACGACAGGGTCAGCAATGACGACATCGTCACCTAAGACTGCGTATCTGGTAAAAGGCGCCTTTGAGGATAATGATAACTCAGCTGCCAACCACACTAAATAGTGGTGTGACAGTGAGAAAAGAGCCCAAGAGCCGTAATAACCCAAAGGTTGACCAGCCACAAAACTCACAAGGGAAGGTCTCCTAACCATAGCCCAAAATGAGTTGAGGCCCAAGGTCCCATTAACAATAGACGAAGCCAATGTTGGACCAAATAACAACTCCATAAGAGTGTAAATGATCACCAAAGGCCACCGATCCGTCGCTGATTTAAGGTCAAAGGAATAAATATCCATTGGCCTATAAACAGACAGACGGGTAATGGGAGCTTGTTGGTTAAACGTACCGTCTTGTGGTATGCGGTGTAATACCTCCATACCCCAATCATGTACTGGGCGGAGGAGTCTTTGCTTAAGGTAATTACCAATGGCAAAGATCCTCCTCTTACCCGCTCCTTCAACCACTGACGCCAACCTACCAGGCCAGAGATGGGCATACGCCCTAGCCACGCTCGAGAAACCGAGTCCGAGGCATCTCTCGTAAGTCTCTAGGTCTTCATTACAAGCCTGTGTGGTATACCGGGTTATAAAGAGGAACAAAAGTACTCTTGACAAACAGTAACCCTGGAGAGAAGACTCCATCTTGGAGAGAATGAAAAAAATTTACATTCTCAGCGAAGGAAGACCCTTTCTGTTTCAGAATCGGATTCTACTGCTAAACCGTCCGCACTGATGATCAACCTTCTTTCCCGGAATCGAATGTTCTTCTTGTTGTGTTGGGCCGATTGGTATCCCGTCACGGGAGACCAAAACATAACTAGAGAGTAGCTGTTGGACCTGGTCTTCGGTACTCTGGCTTTCGCCTTTGTATATGAAGATCATAACCTTTGCGGCTGTATTCAAACCTTTGACAAGGTAGAAGCCAGTACGTACTCAGCTGATAACTGAGCGCCATTCCTCGCTGGGAAATAAAGAATCATTGGTGAATCTCTGTTCCAATTAGATGTTCAAAATGCCATTTCCTTTCCTTGCTCGGGCTCTTGCTATTGCTTAGGAGAGCTCCGTCACTTCTTAACAGGAAGGGCGGGATTCTAATGCTAACTAATGCTAAAGAAAGAGCTTGCAAACAGCAGCTTCTCTTCCTATTCTATGTGCATGGATGTAACTATTGATTCAATTGCGCATTGTCTTCTTCATTCTAAAGTGCTGACTTGATCCTGGCCAAGTGCGGCAGATACGTAGGCAAGCTCGAAAAGAGCCCCAGTCGGCAAATCCCTGGCCCTTTGCTTTCTTTCAACTACCTGACTTACTTCATGAAGGGATGATGATTGAACTCCCCCACCAACTATCCCATAGCACCCGCAAGAAAGTCATTGCTAGTAAGACCTGCACTAGTCTCTTCAGTCCTAATCCTCTTACTACCTGACTTTCAGCTCAAGCTCTAAGACAGAAATTCACTCCTTAAACCCTATCCTCTATGAAAAATGTGACAACAGTTACATTCTAGTCTACAAAGCTTTAGTCTTAGTCCAGAAAACGATGTTCGAAATCGCTTCTCTGTCCTCGGGAAAACATATTAATAAGAAGGCAATGTATCCAGCTTTTATATACGAAACCGGTTGGTTACGGCTGAGGCGTATATTCGAGGTTCGTAGGTGGGTTCGGGTAACCACTTCGACGATACCTACAGGGGATGGAGCTACCCTTCAACATTGACCAGGTTATCAGCCTAGGGAAAGCGCAATGTTGCCTAGCAAAATTCTGTTATTCAGATCCGTTGAGCAGAGGTAGAGGATACCCTTTTCGGACAGTGGCATCGTGCGGTACTCAAGAAAGACAAGCGCAGTCGATAGTGCCTTTCATAGAACGGTGCCTATGGGAAGGGCGAGAGGAAATGGCCTAACTAGGAAGGGCAGACTCAAGGCGATGACTAGTAGATATCCCAGGAGTTTAGAAAGCTAACGAATTGAACTATGACCATGGGAATGATTATTTAATAAATAAACTACCTCACCCTGTAAACCCTCTTGCCCACCACTAGTCACTCTGTTGGTTAGCTGGGAATGAATGTGAACCAATTCTCCCTACCTGCGAGCGAGTTCGACTTCTAGGAGTTATAGTCCCTAAGTAGCAAGAACAAGGTTTAGATGTAGGATTGTTCTTACAAGGAATGAACGTTCCAAGAGAGCGAAACCAACCGGGAGAAGGAAAGGCAATGAATAATGAATAGGAAAGCAAATACGATTTAGGACAAATTCTTGGGGTTCCAGTGAGTGGCCTAAAGGAATTACCGCTCTTAGCAAGAATGGGATTTATTCTTAGAATACGGCAAAAGAAAGCTAAACGAATTCACGCACCTCCTTATAATCGGTAAGCATGACTGGAAGTTGGTCATGGTTACGTGTAGGTGTTTGTCCGAAAATGCCTTACCCCAAGGTCTGGGACCCTTTTGTATTTTATTAAACTTATTAAAACCCTTCTTAAAACGGATCTGGAATAATTGATTAATAGAGCTGCTCATTAAGTGTGTAATGTGAGCCATCAAATAATGGATGATCTACCATTGTGTAAGGTTCATCAAGATGTATAGGTGCACCGCCATAGCTGCTCTCTGCCCAGCATGAATGAGAAAGAAGGGGTTTTCGCGTCTAGATGGATCATCAGGATTAGGAAGCGGGCTCTAAAGGCCCTTTTTTTCTTTAGATTACCCATCTCTGCTACCACCCTACATGGATTCTCCTCAAAGAGATTAAAACATATATTTTTAGCTTCTCGTCTATTCAGAGGTAACAAAGTGGACTTATTCGCCCCTGTCTCTCTTCTCGAGCTATTCCCAGTAGTTTGACGTTCGGCTGTAAAGAAGAAAGTGACTTGTTCGACTGAAAGGAGAGGGAACAAAACTACCCTTTTCGTAAGATTGCAGAACTCTGCTACTCCCCTACATGGGTTACCCCTAAAGGGAAAGGGATTAAAACAGAGTTTCCTAGCCTCTCAATGAAGGGCTCCCCTACGGGAGACTGAAAAAAAGACGAACGGAAAGACGGCTAGAACGCCTTAGATCTACTTGAGAATGGGTATCTGCCGAAGTGGAAGAATGCCTTAGGCCGAGTAGAACCAATGATTTGAACTCGTAACCATCGAAAAGGGAAGCCGAAGATCTCCAATCCCTTGATTTCGTAGCCATTGCCGGGGAAGAGTCAGAAGACAGCAGGTCGGGAGGAAGGGATGTAAGCCCCAGAGGTTGGTAAATCAGTGTGGGAAAGCCACTCGTTTGAGTATGCGCCATCCCCCTCACTTCCAGAAAGCCGTTGAGCGTATGTGTCGCCTGATACTTTGGTAGAACATCCGGCTGCAGAAGGCATCTGGTTTGAAGACTTGTTCCGAAACCAGTAATCATCAGAATATGCAATTACCCGATCAGAATATAAAAAACTTGATCCGGAAGGAATGTCATTAAGTGAAGGAGTCCTCGTAAGCGCATAGGCAAAAGAGCTTGGTGCTCGTTGTTCACCATTTGCTGTTACACATGGGCGAGACGAAGAAAGGCCCCCTCTATATAGTTGAGCAGCGAGAACTGCACTTGCATTAGTAGAGGCGATTAAATATACTGTCCACACTCTTGTCTGCGAAGCAAGGTTTTGAAAAACCAGTTACTCCTCTAATAATGGCATCGGCGGAAAGTTTCCTACGGCGAGCTCGAGCAGAAGGCGCAGCCGAAGGCCAATAAAGCCCTACTTCTATCCAATTGGAAAAACCTGACTGAACGTGAGGATGTTATGTCGACTTAATCCGTGGTTGAATATGAATATGTTATGTCGGCTTAGCCAGAAGTTGAAGATTTCGATGGTCTAGCCCGAAATGGGAGTGAGAAGTCTCTAAACTATGGTCTGGGCTCTCACTCACGTCGTCCGTCCCGGGGACTCCATTACGCTGCTCGCCCTATTAGCCGGCGGCTACCGTGGTAATTAATTAATTTAAGCCAGTCCCGGGTTATAAATTGTACGGCGAAACTCGCTAATAGATATCTGTTTTCTCAGGAACCAGACCCGCCCGCCAGAAAGAAGAAAATTATTTGCCTCAGAGAGGTCATCTTCTCTCCATAAGTACTACATCGACACATCACAAGGGGCACGTAGGTTTCGCCTGACTGTACTAAAAAGGCCGCACCGCAGGCAGCAGATATTTATTATACCAAAGACTCCAGCCAACGTCCTTTGAACGGAAAGAAGATAAGAAAGGAGAAGATCAAAGTTCTGTGTGTGAAGGGGCTCAGGGTAGGGCGGGCTTTCACGAACCATACGAGCGTAGGCGGGCCAGGTGAGGTGGTCAGCCTTAGCTAGCGGGGTGTTGCCATTACGAGAGGAGGGCTACATCTCGCGCCATGTGCCACTGATGTGTGCCCAGTTAGTTATCTGGATTCGAATTGAATCGTGACGAATTCACAATCCTGGCTGCCATCTCGATCGACGATTGACTATCGATGACAGCCAAACTGAGACTGAATGACTTGCTAAAGAAAGGGGACAACTTTAGAGTTGCAGGCGGGTCTCTCTAATCAACAGTGCCACCCCAACAGTCAAACTTTTTGGCGAACTCAAACGCCCCAAGAGAAGAAAGCAGAGATTTCTTTGCAGAAACAACCACTTTCAGCCCTTGAAGAATTAATGAGTATTCTCTTGCTACCATACTATCCCCGATGACGACGTCATCACCGAGAATAGCATAGTTGCGAAAAGGTATAGACTTCCTCTGAGGGTAAGCCCTCAAAGCTGCCAACCACACTATGAAGTGGTGTGACAGTGAGAAAAGCGCCCAAGAACCGTAGTACCCGAGGGGTTGACCGGCAATAAAACTCACAATGGTCCTCCGCCTCACAAGAGGTTTCCAAACCCAAAATGAATTTAAGCCCAGCGAACTATTCACCACTGATGATGCAAACGTTGAACCAAAACATAACTCAAAAAGAGTATACATAATGGACAACGGCCACCGATCAGTAGCAGACTTCAAATCAAAGGTTTTACCTCCGGTTCAAGCCTTGCCAATTGACGGATAGGTCGCTGTTGGTCAAAAGTCCCATCCATGGGGATTTTGGCTAACACCTCCATCGCCCATTTATGTACTGGGAAGAGAAGTCTTTGCTTTAGGTAATTGCCTATTGGGTTGCAAATATTATCCTCTTACCGGCTCCCTCAACCACTGACGCTAGCCTACCTTGCCAAAGATCTGAATAAGCAGCCGCCACGCTGGCAAAACCCAGTCCGAGACGTTGCTCATAGTATGAAAGATCTTCGTTGCAAGCCCTCGTAGTATACGAGTTGTCCAAAGGATATAACACTCTTGGAGCAAACAAGATACCCGGAGAGAAGAGAAATTCGATTTCTATTGTTATTTAACAAAAAAATTATACTGAAGAATCAAACAATCACTTCTACATGTTACCCTTCAAACTGGAGAATGGATATCGATCATTCCCTGTTTGCGAGTGAGAAGAAAAAGGAGGGCCTTTACCAATCCTTTCGTGAAGAGATCGGCAATTGATCTTCACTTCTAATGGTTGGTGTTCTGATGATTTCGGCAATCACCTTTTCCCCGAGAAAATGCCCTAACCTAAGTAAGTAAGGCGACTTCTACATGCTTTGTTCTCTCATAGAAGACCGACTTGGAGGCTATGTGGATAGCATTCTGATTCTCACAGAACATGTCCATGGGGTTCTGTGACCGAAATCCCAATTTCAGTCAGAAGAGATCCAACCCATACAAGTTCACTAGTTGTTGGTGCCATTGCATTCGGCTTCAACATTGGATCTAGACCTTATTAAGTATTGCGGCCTGCTTTTCCAGGGAAAAAATTATCCTATATGGTGGATTTTCTATCAGAGAGAAAGCCTGCATTAATACCTTCCTTCAGCTTTCAGAGGTAGGGGCTGCATCAGGTCCTAAGTTGCCCGGAGCAAGGATCCTTTTGCCAATAAAAGAATGCCTTTTCTAGGGCTTTATATACCTGAGGATCTTTTTTAGTTCATCATAATGTAACTTCTGCAGAGATAGCATAACATACATTGACAACCAATCCCAGCAGAAGACATGTTAGTAGGACGAATGATAGTAAGATAGATGAAACTTCCAACTTATCTTCTGCCCCTCTGTTATCGAAAGGAGGATCATCAAGGAGATCTCAATTCTCTAAAGAGAACTTGTGATTTTGCCCCCTTTTCTAGTTGTAAGGTCTTGTCCACCTTAGCGTTACAATGAAAACACTTTCTCATAATTGCTTATTTAATAATAACTTTGGCTATCTTTCTTCAAGTGAGAAATCGGATCGAGAAAGCATCGCCCAAAGGTGCTCATTGAGCCGCTCACCGGTGGCTAAGAACCATTTCTCACTTGTGAAGCCGCATATCAATAAATGAAAATATATATAGTGTGCCATGAGTGAGGATATCGTGGGTTTTTCGGAGGGCGCTAAAAAGTTGTGGGACCAGGTACTTTGGTACAAAAAGAGGGTCATAGTTGTCCTTAAACTCTATCAGCTACTTTCCGAAGAGAAGAATTGGCGAAATGAAAAAGAATAAATGTCGTATATAAGAAATAAAATCTCGCTTTGAGATGACACGCCCAAAAACTCCCATGCTTTTCTTGGTTGGACCAACTGGCGATTGTAGACAAGTCTTTCTTTCTTAGCAAGAAGCGGAACTACTCCATTTTGGTAACCAACCATGGATCAACTCGTTGCTGATTTCCTTTCTAGGATGGGTTTGGCTCTGCCTGTAGCTATTCTTGTAGCCGTTAGGGCTGGCCGAATGATTCATCAAATGAATAGTCTTAATATGGAAACAAAGGTAACTGAAGTAACGATAGATGTTGTTAAGGATAAAATCGTTGACCAACTCTCAATTCTTTTGAGAGTCTATAGAGAGACTACTGAGGATGTGAACTTACGGAATTCTTAAACCTATAGACGTTGTCAACCTAACTAATAGAATCTCTTCTCTAGGTAGTTTGTAATGGGGATTTCTATCTGATCGAGTTGCTAGTAGGAAGCTAGGCTATTTTTCTAGCAGAAGATAAGCGCAGCGGATGATATGCAGCGGACGATGCTAGATAAAAGAAAAGATCATCCGGTAGTTCCCTTTAGTATGTTTCTACTAAGCTAGGACAGCTAAGAACGAATTAGCTCTTTCACGTTTCTAGAATTTCTAGAAGAGAAAGCCAGGCGGTAATAGCTGATTGGCAGTATGAGTATTAAAAAGCTGCCGATGTTTTATTGCTGCCTGCTCGAATCAGCATCTCTCTATTATATATATATCTATATATATTCGACATTCATTTGTTGAGTTAAATTTATTTAAAAAAAAAAAATTGAATTTAGTCCGCAGGCCTGTAAATTTCCTCCTAATTATTATAATAAACTATGTCGCTGATTGGTGTGTTCTTCTCTTGCTTACAGATACGAACTATGGGTATATATGAAAAGCCTAGAAAAGTCTCTTCTCTAAAGACTCAGAGAAATGTCAAAAGACTTTAGCAAGAGTACCCCCTGGAAAATACTGAAGAATGCACATAATAAAGGAGACATTTTCCTATACAAACCAGGTGAAAGATTTTCTCATATATATGAAAATGATCTTCCATAAAAGAAATAAATGGTAAGTGTACTATTTCAATTTAGTAGTATATAGGGGTTTTTACATACCATTTCAGGCCACCCGTAGTTGTAAGTGACTAGGAAAAGGGTCTTTATGTATAGTAGTTTTAGCCTTAATGATGAGCTTTAGAAGGTGCGTACTTATAATAATTCTGTTAGATTGGAATAGTAATTAAGGGGAAGTAAAGGGTTTTCCGTTAAAGTTTGCACAGTAATTAATGGTAAGTAAAGTATGGAAATCATTTAACAGTAGTTAATGGTCTGTAAGGTATGGAAATCATTTTGAACAGTAAATGGTAATTAAACATACACATGTACATGTTTAAAGCCTATCAATGGTATGTATAGTAGTTTTAACCTTAATGGTGGGCACTTGTGACATGAACTACCAGAATGTCTGCACCTATTATTCTTGTCATAGATGAGTGTTTAGATGAACCACACCTTCAGCATTTACAGAGTTCCTTGCCATTTTTTGATTCAATTCTTCCCTCTATTTTTTGCTATGAATGATTTGTCGATTCTTGCTAAATGGCTAATTTACCACATTTTGAAGAGGAAAACCATGAAAAGTCCCGCTTTTCAAGTTTTATCGGCTGGCAATATGCCATAGCGGCAGGTTCAGAATCGGACCCTCGCACCGAGAGAAAACCAGAGCTCTTTCAAAAAAGACTGGGACAGAGCAAAAAATGAGTCATTTGCGATTGGGGAGGAAAAGTCACTTGTTTCCAAAGATAGGGGGCGCAAGGATAAGGCTAATTTATATGCTTACACTATAACTATGGCTCACGAGGAGGCCCTGACTAAGGAATGGGATCCCCGTATTCCTATTTTCTTTCTTCTTTCATGTCGAGCTTTCGAAAGCCACTGGAGAGGGAGAATGAACGATCGACTGCTAAAGATCTTGAATAAAGCATTGATAGCTTTGCAGCTAATTCAGCATATCAAGTTGCCTTGCCTTGCCCTCGTTGCCTCTCGTACTCACCCCCTTCCCACTACCGCTGCATTTGGTGCTGCTAGCTCCGCCCGTTCAATCGGCCGGATTTACTGAATCAACAGAGTCGACTAGATCGAGATCAACATTAATTATGTGCCCTTTAACGATCACAAAATTAATAATCCTTCCCTGAAATGGTACTAAATTGAAATAGTTCAGGTAAGAACTCAAATCTACAACATAATGCCCATACTACTTAGGTCGCTACTTATGCCCGTACGTACTAACCAGGTGGTTATACCTATAACGACTAACTGCCTTTCACGACAGATACAGCTGATCCACGTTAGAGCGAGCGGCAGATCGAACAGACCCTATTTTCTAGTCATAGCCCCCCAACAGTGAGTTGTCGTTGATGACATAGTAGTGAATTTGAGATCATGTGTGGAAGTGCTTCGTCGAGTCCTACAGAGATGCAGAGAATACAAGCTGAAGATGAACCCGATGAAGTGCGCCTTCGGAGTAACATCAGAGAAATTTCTTGGTTATTTGGTGAATCGACAAGGAATGAATGTAGACCCAGCTAAAGCAAAAGCAGTGCTCGATATGCCAGAGCCAACCTCTTCGATTAATCAAGTTGAGACAAGCAAGCAAACTATGTATGGCTTGGGGGTTAGATACGAGGGACTTCAGAAGACTACACCTAAGCGGAAACTGGCACCTGAGAAATTCCAACTCCTGCTGACATATTATTTACCCGGCCTTACGAAAATATCTCACTCCTTATTCTAAATAACTTAGAACTCTTTGATGAAAAGAATGTGGAAGAACTGCAAAAGTGGCTTTCCGAAAGAAGGGGTGACCCTGATAAATTAAGGGAGCTGTATCTCCAATACAGAGACGGATAATTCAAGCGATAGAGAATAATAATTTATTCTTATAGCTTGAATCTCTTCTGCTCTGGTAGCTAAGTCACTCTTCTCTTTCCTTTATTAGGAATAGACAAGTCTCAGTCTTGCCCTTAATAGGAATGGAATCAAAATTCGTTACTGTTGCAAAAACTTTCGCGCTTCACATCAGACAGCGAAAGTCAAACATAATTCTTTTTACCTTACATGCCAGGAGTGGGTGGGGTTGGGGTGAGGCGGGCCCCTTCATTTTCCGGGAAATGAGATTATTGGCTTGTGCTTAATCCGCTACACTCCTTTCGAGCTGCCAGTGGACGTGCTGTTCTCATCTTTTTCGAATTTGAAGCCGCGCCCTGATTCCAACTTTTTCTTTTATCATCGTCGGCTGGGTGGTCCAGCCTGGTTCAACACATTTACTTTTCGATCCGGCCCTTCCATACAAAAATAAAACTTGGGCAAGTTACCTGGTCCCCAGAGACAAAAGAGTCTAATTTAGACGCTCAAGCCCTTGAGCCAGGTCTTTATTGATTGAGGATGTCACTTGCTACGATTCCGAACCGCTACGCACCTGTCCTCTTTCTTTAGCCAGAAAGTCTGACTTACCTATTTCGAAAGAGTTCCACATCTATGGCTATGCCCGGATCTAACTCTCTCTCTCTTTCCGGCTTAGCTTAGTGAAGAAAGGCCCCTCTCTTACCTAAAGATCATTTCCCTTTCGACGGGTATGAGCTTCTAGGAGCCCTGCCTCCAACATCGCTTATTCTGCCTTGCCTCTCTTCTATGCTAAGTTTCTTTCTTCTTCAATCGATTCATAAGACAGACGTCCTCTTTGAAATAGGAAAAGAAATTTTAAAGGAAAACATCTGCAGATCGGAGTCGTTCAACAGTCAAGTAAGAAAGTCAAGCTTTCCATCAGTCAAGCAGCAAAGACAGATGGGGGTTCAATCGCTGCGTCTTTTCTTACTCTATCTAAGTCAATTTGTGATGAACGAAATTCCTATTCTTTATCACCCGAGGAAACTGAACTCACTTCATCCTCATCTTTTGAACTCACTGAAACCAAGCCAATGGAGATTGCCGGGTAAGATGCTTACTTTGCGGGGTATGAACTCCTCACTTCCCGCTACTCTATCTAATGCTTACGGTTCTTTCTCTCATCCAGCAAAACGGCAATGGCATTAGAGTACGAGGGCCTTCCAAGGGCTAGCACGACACGAAAGGGCAATGCGGAATTGCTAGTCTAGAGAAAGATTCATAGTTAATCTATCCCACTAGCTCAAGTCCCACTGCTCTTATTCCGCTAATGCCAGGAGAGCGTCTCTAAAAGGATATCCCTCTGGAATTTCAATGGGAGAAAGGGGGCTTTGGGGCATTCTCCCCTGAGAATCTTGCAAAGAGCCTAGTTGTACTACCAGCAGCCTAATCCCCATCTCCGTTCTATCAAAGGCATGAAGTGAAGGAGGTTACTGCGGTTATTCCGCCAAAAGCTAGGCCAAGAAGGGCGCATGATTGGCTCAACGAACTTCGATCCAACAACTTTGGAACCCCAACGACCTAGAATTGAAACAAATTAGAATTCTCAATTCTCTACGACGTCTAGGGGATAAAATAGTTTCAGGAACAAAGAAATCATAATGATTTTTGTCTCTATTTCCAGTTATCTTTTGATGTTTTGGAATGAATTCATCAGAATTCTTCTTATCAACATGACCTTTTTCTCGGTACCTTTGATTAATTGTGTGCCTACTCTTATGAACCAACGAAATACTTATGGTTTGATACATAATAAATTGTCCGTCTTTATAGACAGAGGAACTGGTTCGATAAGCAATATTCTCTTTTTGATCAATTCTGTAAAAGTGAAATCTTTCTGAACCATTATAATATCCAGACTCATTTCTCTCCTTTGAATAGAGGATATAGTAATTTGGATTTATCAGTCTAAGCTGTAGACAATATACTTTGATGTTATTGATCATTGATTTATTTAAAAAATCATCCCATCTCAATTGAAAACGCAAATACCTTTTTAGGAAAAAACCAAACTCTGCTTCTATGTTGTTCCTGTGAAGTAATTTGATTGGTATGATCCATGGTTTAATCTTAGAACCTTAGTTACCCGCAGGTCATAAGCTGGTAACCAGTGGAAGAGCAAGAACTGAAGGCTTACGAACTACTGAAGTGAACCTAAAGCACCAGCAAAGGAAAGTGATTCTCAAGTTCTTCCCGCAGCGAAGAGCATTGCTTAACCGTAGTAAGAACTAGATTATTCATCCAACTAAGACCGATTTCACTTATACACGAAGGAAATGGGAACTAGGCTTCAAAGGCAGACTGGACAGGAAGTCGAGCTAGCTAACCTAGAAAAAGAGGAAGGAAATACCTACACCTAAGGACTTGCTTTTCGGAAGTAATCCAACAGGTGTCATCAATAGAATAGATTATTAAACAATTTATACGGATGGATTCTATTACAACGGAAAGTAGTTCTGTTAACAACGGGGCTGTAGTTCCCTACACTTCTTGAAGCTCCTCTACCTATGGTCGAGCTGGCTGATTGAAAGAAGAAGGGCCAAGTAAACAAGCAGCAGCCGGATGCGCGCACTAGCTAGAAAGCCCCTTTCGGCACGCCCTTCGTCCAATAGTCCTATTGTCAGGCTTTCGTAAGTTCCTTTCGGGCTATGATCTCATGAACCTGTGCCCTCATCGAGAGAAGACTTTCCAAGGGGTTATTTCCGATAAGCCTTTGTTTAAGCCTTTTTGTAGGGCTTTCCTCCCTTTCTTCATCCCCGAAGTAAGCACACTTTCCCAAGCTTGAAGTTCACTTCCTTGTCCTCTTTGATGCCTTCTCTGATGCGGCTTTACGACTGCATCTCTATTATCTGTCGGCCTAAGGACTGCATCTTTAAAACGAACTTCCTTCCAGGCTTGCTTGGATTAAAGCAGAAAAAGACAAGATCCTATTTTAAAGTTCCTTTTGTGCTGTGCTTGGTTGACCAATGGCTCTTTTCTCTTTCAATAGCGGATAGGATAAGAGAAGATTTACAGTTATCAGACGATTATGCGCATCTATTGTAATGCTTGCACCCATAGCTTGGTGTGGTGAGGTTTCGCTCTTCCGTCCCCTAAGCGCCCGGACACCAATAGCGCACTAGCCGTAAGAGCAAATAGTAGACAAGAAAGAATGAAAGTCATGATAAGGCTTAGGAGGTGTCGAATACGGCCACTCTAAGCCTCGACCAGTTAGACAACTCCCTATTTCTAGCATAGATCGCAGTGGTAAAGATGAGCTGGGTCTG